ACTTTGAATTCGATATAATAAATTTTGTTTTCGAAACATTAGATTATGTATCGAGAGAGTAATATGAGAAAAAGGTATTTCCTATTTTATTATCGGAAGTCCAGTTCAGCGTCACAAACTTTTTTTCACACCAGAGGTCTCTTAAGAATATTTATAGTCTTCTAGAGAGTATAGAGCGAAAAAAAAAAGATTCTTTTTTCCTTGGTTTATTTGATCAAACAAAAAAGCAACTTTGGGATTGCTGAATGACAGACAAATCACAGACAAAAAATATAATAAATATATAAAGCAACGGAGCCATCATAGTATTTTTGAATTCCTCCGAAAGGAAGGGTGGTAAGTTGATCATTTACCTATCGGGGTATGATCGATCCTATTTTTTTTGAAGGTAAGGGTCAATGTTATTGTAGAGCCGTATGCAATGCATAATGCCCGTACGGTTGTTCGATTCTATCTTTTTTTTTTTCTTGTTATTCTTTTATCTTTCTTTTATCTTCCCCTCATCTAGAGAAACCTTTTATTATCTTATATCATCAGGGTAATGATCCATCAACCTGCTGGTTCTTTTTCTGAAGTAGCAACGGGAGAATTCATCCTGGAAGTGGGAGAACTGCTGAAACTACGTGAAACCCTGACAAGGGTTTATGTACAAAGAACGGGCAAACCCTTATGGGTTGTATCCGAAGACATGGAAAGAGATGTTTTTATGTCAGCAACAGAGGCCCAAGCTTATGGAATTGTTGATCTTGTAGCGGTTGAATGACAATAGCCTGGATTTCTCGTCAATTCGTAATTTAAAATTAACCCTGCCGAGTTTCATTTTAATATTCTATGATGAATGATTTTTATTTCCTATTCTATTGAATAAAAGTAATTCATAATCATACGGTTAGGATCGATCTAAACCAGCCCATTATGTATATGATTCAACATGCCAACGATTAAACAACTTATTAGAAATACAAGACAGCCAATTAGAAATGTCACAAAATCCCCCGCACTTCGGGGATGCCCTCAGCGTCGAGGAACATGTACTAGGGTGTATGTGCGACTCGTTCAGATCATGAACTAGAACAAAGGAAAGAGAACAATGTTCAAATATAAATGATCAAATAGGATAGAACGGAAAAATGAACTACATTTCTTTTTTATTATCTAAAAAGATAATAAAATTGATAATATTCCTTTTATTTTGTATGAAATTTATGGTTTCTATTGGTGTAAAACCACTCACCTCAATTCAAGATGAGAAGCAATTCTCCATTGGTAGCAAATGGTTATCCATTAAGCGGAGGAAATCTTAGTTAACATAGACCCCTCTTGCAAGAACGGACTAACAGGGTCAGCTACCCAGCCAACTTTCATAATTAAATACCGTTACTGTATAGGTAGAGCTCGTTGTGAAAGACCTATTACTGGATAATTTATGGGTAGAGCCGAAGAATGTGAACTATACAAGTTAGCAATAACATTGATTAAATGAAGTAAAGGCTCCGGTGTATAGAAAAGACCTCACCGTTTAAGAAGTAACCATAGAAACGATGGAATCCACTATTTATTTATCATGCTATTTTTTTTTTAATACCTAGTATATCGTATTTCGAGGTGAAATGCCTAGAAAAAAATCGTGGTTGGGAAGGTTATAGTAGCCAAAGCCATTGGAATTTTTAGTTTATACATTGGAAAAATCCGTTTTGTTATTAATATACTAGGAAAGGGCCAAAAGAATAACTGAAAGAAAGGAAATCTATTAGTTATTCGTTAAAGTTTCATTTATTCAATGACCAGAATTAGACGGGGATATATCGCTCGGAGACGTAGAACAAAAATTCGTTTATTTGCATCAAGCTTTCGGGGGGCTCATTCAAGACTTACTCGAACTATTACTCAACAAAAAATAAGAGCTTTGGTTTCGGCTCATCGCGATAGGGATAAGCAAAAAATAAATTTTCGTCGTTTGTGGATCACTCGAATAAATGCAGCAATTCGTGAAAAGGGGGTATGCTATAGTTATAGTAGGTTAATAAATGATCTGTACAAGAGACAGTTGATTCTTAATCGTAAAATACTTGCACAAATAGCTATCTCAAATAGGAATTGTCTTTATATGATTTCCAATGAGATCATAAAAGAAGTAAGTTGGAAGGAATCCACCGGTTAAACGGAGTTGCCCGGAGAATGAACTCCGGGAAGGTCAAATAAAAATGAATGAATAGAATATGATAAAATATGAGAAAGTAGTCAAAATAAATATGAATCAACACGTTCAATAAAAAAATTTATTCTTCCCAGATTATTATTTTTTTTCTTACGACACGAGAATTCACTTCGGATTCTTGGATTTTTCCAACAAAAGACCAATCCGCTTTTGAGTTCGGATGGGGATTTGAATTCAAGTGAAGAAAGAGTAAACCTATCTTTTTCTGGCTCTAAGACTAGGAGTTCTAGTGGTCGACTCGGTTCTTTCAAATTGTTTCTCATTATTAAGAAAAGGTAACAAAGATAAAATACGAGCTTGTTTTATAGCAATAGTAATTAATCGTTGTTGTTTCAAGGTCAATCTATTCACTCGTCTAGATAATATTTTTCCCTGTTCACTAATAAATCGACTAATTAAACTCATGTTTTTATAATCAATTCGATCCCCCGATTGGATCGGGGGCAAACGCCTACGAAAAGATCGCTTGGATTTAAGAAAAGTTCGCTTGGATTTATCCATGGTTTGGTTAGTTTATTTCTTATCCCTAAAATCCTATTTCAGCCGTATCTCTAATTAGAATAAATAAATAGGATTTGGTTTGTTTATAATTATCTTTAACTATGTTAAATATTTTGTTATATATATAATGTCATTTTTTCCCTTTCCTTGTAGGATAAGAGCGCAGGTACTCGCTTCGATCTATTTCTTTATCTCCCCGTGAATCGTATGTTTGTTACAATATCGACAGAATTTTAGCAACTCCAATCGATTAGGCGTATTGTGCCGGTTCTTTTGAGTAATATATCTGGAAATGCCCGTTGATTCCTTATTAACACCGTTTCGAACACAAGCGGTACATTCCAAAAGAACCGGTATTCGCACATCTTTACCCTTGGCCATGAACCTCCTTTGGATTTTTCATTTACTCAACTCTTCCTCTTTCAATCCGAAACGAAAAAGAAGAAAGGAAGGAAAAAAATTGAATTTGTAACTTGCTATCTTCTTATGCAAGATTTCACTAAAACCAATATAGGAAATAAGATAGAAATATTTCTAAACTATATTTCAAATCACAGTACAGTATTTCATAGAAGTATCTTGTATAATACTCTTTCCCTAGAACCAGAGTTTCTATTTGACTTCCATAGAAGTTTAATACAGAGAAATTTCATATTAATTTAATTCCAACCTGAACCCGAATCTCCCAGCTGTTGAATGCACTTTTATTCTTTCTCTTTCCTCCCTTATTCTAATTCTAAAAAGGGAAAAAAGAGAAAAGAGGGGGGGCTGCTATTTAATTGTATCTCTAATCTTCTTTATTCCTTCCCACTTCAATAACTAGAATGAAAAAAAGGGGAACGTCAACGCATCCGGGAAAAAACGATTAATCTCTATCAATAAACCTGCCAAAGAAACGAACCATAGAGTACTTAGTACCGGTGCCACAGAAAGGTATGTTTGTAGATCTCTCATTGAAAAAACTCCTTCATTTTATTGTAATTTGTAATACAGAAGATAATACATATTGAAATGTACAATCATCCAATAAAAAGATTTACTTTTTTTTATACAGAAAAAAACGTCCTTTTCTTCCCCAATATTGCCCAACTCATTTATTTTTCCTAGGGGTTCCGTTCCATATTTCATATAGATAGAAGTTTTTTACTATTATTATATGTTAAATGAGACCAAAAAGACGAAATGGACATAAAAATTCTAGATTTTAATAGAGGCGATAACGATGTGGAAACCAAGACAGGAATTCTCTACAATGACACTGTAGACCAATGGAAGGGATGTAGCGCAGCTTGGTAGCGCGTTTGTTTTGGGTACAAAATGTCACGGGTTCAAATCCTGTCATCCCTACCTATTACTGCTCTTTTGAGCAGTAATGAGGGATTTTTTGAGATCAATTAACATTGGACATATCATATAGAATCTATCATTCTTATGATACCTTATAGTGTATGCATACAAGATGTATTGGGGCCAATCCTTTTCTTTACAGTCTTCTATTTTATCAGAAAAAAGCGCTCTTAGTTCAGTTCGGTAGAACGTGGGTCTCCAAAACCCGATGTCGTAGGTTCAAATCCTACAGAGCGTGATTCAGATCTTCTTCGATCGAATTCGAATGAAACACTAACTGGAACAGGAATCTTAATTTGACCTCCTGGATATTAAAGAAAGGAGGAGGTCAATAAAAAAAAGAGATGTTAATTAATCAAAGGTCCAACTGATCGCCACGCCTGTATTGTAAATATGCAGTTACAAATAATCCAGCCAAAGTAATAGGAATTAGGCCTAACACGATTCCAAATAGAAAAACTTCAATCATTTAAATTTGTTTGAAAGGAGAAAAAAGAGGTAATATCTATACCTAAATATTAATCCGAATTACCATGAATCTCAATGACCAATAATTAGCAATTGACACGGCAAGTAACTAGAAATACGCAGAAGTTTGCGGAAAGATTTACTTTTATGAATTGTCCAATTAATTTCAAATAAGTCGTATCTTGCTCAGACCAATAAATAGAGCTGAGGTTAGAGTTAAAGCCGTTAGTAGAAAACCGAAATAACTAGTTATGGTAGGCATTAAGGAGCTAAATGAAATATGTTCTTTTTATACATATGTTTATAAAAAAGTACTTACCTGAGTTTACTTTTTTGCAAAATAGGAGAGAAACAAAAATACCAATTGAAAGTTTTTGATTCATCTATCATTATAGACAGCACTAACAAGGAAAAAGTCACATCACAACTGTATAAAAAGAAATTGATTCATCATCTGTAACATCTA